GAACTCATAAGAATAATAACTTATTAGGATCAAATTATACGGTTTTTTTATTAGTTTTCCTAAATACTAATAGAAGGAATATCTTTATTTTCCCAATATGAATACTAAACAGGAGGGTTAGAAAAACCCCGAAAGCCCCTTATCGGATTTGAACCGATGACTTACGCCTTACCATGGCGTTACTCTACCACTGAGTTAAAAGGGCCCTTTTTATTAAATTCCTGACTGAGTCACTATACGAATAAACTAGATATATGTATATATATTCTATACATAAGTATATGCAATAGACTCATAGCGGGTTGTGGAATATTCCGCTTTTCTTTACCTAGTATAGTTAAAAAGAAAAGGTTTATTGATATCAATCCAATAAATTGTTTTAATTTCACAATGGCCCTAATTACTTTTATTGAATTTCCCCCATCCGAACTTAATTCACTTGATACATGTACTTCCCAATTCGATTTAGGCATAGATCCAAGATCTTTTATCGAATCATATGATCAAGAGATTCTACTTGTCTCCTGAACCAAATTTATTAGGTAAAAATTTTTAGATTACTTTTTTATTCCGGATTTCCATTTCTCTTTTTAAAATTTCCTAGTTTAGTGGGGAGATCTAGATAGGTATATATCATCTTAACAAAGGTAAATCAATGAATGAAAAGTGGACGAAATGAAGTGAAAACCTGTTCTGAAAGACAAATTACTACATGCGAGTATCTTAGACTTCATATTCTTTTTCTTTTTTTTTAGAGATTCTTTTTATAGATAATATCTATAAAAAGAAAAGAATCTCACTTTCTAGATTTCTTGAATCAATTCGCAATTTTTCGAATTTATATAAAATCTATATAGAGAAAATAGAATGTCGATTTGAATGAATGATTCATGACTAGAACCGAGGAATCGATAAATTATATAGAATCATGAACGACAGAAAGATCCGTCAGATCTAGTCATATCATTCTATTATATTGACAATTTCGAAAAACTAGTCATATTATGAGCATAGTATGGGTCGGTCAGGAAAACATGCCCCCATCGTCTAGTGGTTCAGGACATCTCTCTTTCAAGGAGGCAGCGGGGATTCGACTTCCCCTGGGGGTAGGGTACTATGAAAGGAAGTTGATCATGGATTCTAAATAACCTTAGAAGTGATTTTTCCTGGGTCGATGCCCGAGCGGTTAATGGGGACGGACTGTAAATTCGTTGGCAATATGTCTACGCTGGTTCAAATCCAGCTCGGCCCAAAAATGCGCTGATCCACCATAAATTGATATAACCCATTTGTTTTCCGGAAAGAACGAATAGGCAGTAAAAAAGCAAACTTTCTAATACATCCCTACTTCTTTTTTTTTTTATTTTCTCTTTTGTCCTTGAAAAATGGAGTCTCAATCGATTTGAGAATAACAACATGGATTACTAGTAATCCGTGTTGTTTTCACTAAGCATTCACGGGATTCTCAATAAATATATCCGCGGATCTCTGTTACAACACGCTAATTCAAAATAGATAGGCTTTGAATGAAATCAAAATAATATGGATACACTTTTAAGGGGGATTGTAGTTCAATTGGTAAGAGCACCGCCCTGTCAAGGCGGAAGCTGCGGGTTCGAGCCCCGTCAGTCCCGACGTATCCAATATATACTCAATCCATCCCTTCTTTTTCGGAGAAAAGGGTACAGGGAATAGAATCTCATTCTCAAAAGTGCTCTTTAGTTATTTTTTAGCATTTATCATCAAACAAATTTGTTCTATTTCAAATAGTAACAATTGGTGGGAGAGAGACATATATGAATTAGTACAATTATTGGGAGCAGCATATTCAGAATTCCAGTAGGTACTCTACTGCATTTTTTTGATTGCTCCTCATCCTTGTAATGTATAACAATACTATATGTTTATTTTTTTTTTTACTAGTTTTGTACTAACATTAGAAAATGAATTAAACATAGTTACCCTGATAGAACCCATTCGGGTTAAACCCATTTTTTGGTTCCAATTGTGTGGAATCTTAATTACTAAAAAGAATCTCGTGCCACCGAGCAAGGGAATGAATCTTTTTTTCCTTCGGGTCCAAAGAAACAACCAAAAAAAGAGTGAATTTTATGGAATATTAGATCTTTTATACCAAGATTCATCTTTCTCACACTTCTTTGGTTGCCAAGAAAACTAGATCATTAACATTAAAAAAGGAATTTAGAACACCCCGTCCTTTTGTCATTTCACGTCGATGGGTTGGTAAGCAAAAAAGTGGACAAATGGGCAAAAAATACGTGATCGGATGATTAAAAAGGTTATATATTTATGGTATATTATGGTATATAAAGTTAAGAAGAGAAAAACGGATAACAAATAAAAAATTCTTGGTTGGATCATTAATCCAAAATCCAATTTTTTATTCAGTATGAATAAAGGACCCTCCTATGTTATACTATTAAATTCTTGACGATTAATACATTTGATAGCTCAGATATTCTTAATTCATCATATTGATCTGATTCAATATCATCGCGATGTAATTTATCTCATTGAATTTACCGGCGAAAGATTGATTCCTCATCTCTATGGGATTAAATCCCGAGTTATTGCGAAGTAAAAAAATAAATAAATAATGATATTATGGAAGTAAATATTCTTGCATTTATTGCTACTGCACTGTTCATTCTAGTTCCTACTGCCTTTTTACTTATCATATATGTAAAAACCATAAGTCAAAATAATTAATTTGAATGAAACTTGTCTTCTTAGTTCTTCTTAATGATTGAATAAATAAAAGCTTCGCGTTTTGATTCTTAATGAAATGAGCGAACGACAATCAGCAGTATTCTCTGAGACCTGATAGTATGGTAGAAAGATGAATATATTTCTTTCTACCATACTATTTACTTTTTTATTCTTAGTGAAGTATAGAAAGTTGGATTCTTCGGATTGATTAATATAGATTAATCAAAATATTGATCTTCAGATATCCGATATGTGATATGAATTAGGTATATGTAATCTTAATATTACTCTATTCTAATTCTTTGTTTAATCCATTTGATTTGTATTGATTCCAATCAAGCTCAAAAAAAAGACAACTCTTAGCTTAGTCTTCACGTTCGAATTCCAAGTTCCAAGGTTTTTATAGTTTTTTTAGTTCAAATATGAACTATGAATCCTGATATACATCGAAAGAATAAAATCAATGAAGTAAAAAGCCGGATGGGTATATATAAAACCTAGTCATTTTTTTGACATTATGAAGAAGTAATTGATTACATCACTGACCAATAATTCAAGGCGTTCCATGGGAACATAACTTATTCGGATTTCGAAAAGGCTTCGTAAAAATAATTGAACATCGAAAGTATGTATCTATTTCATTTCCAAAAAGTACTACTTTATTTTTAAGGAAACATATAAAAAAAAGGGAATCCGCTCTTACTCATTGTCGCTATATGTGGTAAAAGTTGGTTGGTTTATCAGTTTAGGAAGAATTCGGTTGGAATCTCTTTCTATATATCTTTTACTTTCGGAATACGAGCAGGAGAATCGTTGAAATATCTGTTTGATTGAAAAAAGGGTATTATTCATATAGTACATTACTATACCAGACCCGAATACAATGGAACTTTCAAATAAAGATGTTTGAATTAAATAAGAAAATTTAATAATTTAAAGCGCTTTACAGAACTATCTAGAAAACAATTGATAAAGTTTGATTCATCAACTTAATTAGTAGTACTTAGAGTCCACTTCGTCCCCACACTACTAGTGAAAGGGAAAATGTAAAGACTACCATTAAAGCAGCCCAAGCAAGACTTACTATATCCATGTGAATGATGTCCCCTATCTCGATAAATATGAAGGAATTAGTCCATTATTGTTCACTAATAATAATGGATCAATAGTGAACAGTCAAAAAGGATTCTGACCCAAGACTCTTGAGAAATCAATACACTAAATACACTTTGAACAAGTTTTTATATTATTTTTCTAGTAGAAACGGGAAACATTAAGCCGACACAAAAGAGGCCTTGCCGTTCTTAGAAGTAGTAAGGGAATGTTATTAATTGAACACATAGATAATAAAATCTATTGTTTCTTTGTATTGGAAGTCCTTCCAATATTTTTTCCACTAGAATCTTGACTCTTAGATGCAAGGATTTTAACCCTTTTGAGTTTTGAGAAGCGACAGATGCTTAGAATCAAGCAAGTCTCAACAATTCTTTTGCGCCTGTGAAGGAATAATTCATTGAGTTATATATCGGTCGAACATAATACGGAATTTTGAGTCTTGTGTTGATCAGGCGACACCCGGATTTGAACTGGGGAAAAAGGATTTGCAGTCCCCCGCCTTACCACTCGGCCATGCCGCCAAAATGAGATAAACTAGACTAATATTTTTCTCCTCTGGAAGATTACTAATCTTCTTTTTGTTATTGTACTTCCTCCTTGAATTCCATTTTTTCTTAATACCTTTCCTAAAATAACTTTTTTTGATTGGATTTATACCTTCAATTGATTGATTGTATAGTATCTCCAAAGACACAATGCCTAAAAACCTCCTCTCTTATTTCTATTGAAATGAAAAATGAAGTTATTTTCTCATTTTTTTCACAAAACAATAACTCAGGACAAATTGAACCATTAACTATTAAATCTTAATTTTTTAATTATTCTTGGATTTGAATCGAATTTTTTACTTAATAAGACAAGAAAATGAAAATTGATACAGAACTAATTGATATTGATTCTTTTCAAAAAAAAAAGGAGTTCTCAATTTTTATTATAACAGCAATTAGGAGTATATGTAAACCCTAGAACAAAAATTGTTAGAGGGGATATCTAATGGGGTATCTTATCGATAGAATTCCTAAAAAGAAATTCGCCGGAAATATCCTGCTTCAATTTTTCGAGTAGAAATTTGAAAAAAAAAAATCCACGTTGCTCCGAATATAACTGAAATAAAAGAGGAAACGGATCTATAGATATCTTTCCATGTTTAATAA